TAGAGATAGGCATATCTCATTTTAACAATGACTGAATCAATGAACAAAAGCGGAAGAAACGGAATTTAACCCCCTTGTCTCTTTTCTGAAGGACAAATCACTACCCGAACGAATGCTATCTGTCGTATTATTTGTATTTAATAGAATATCGATTTCTATAACTATAATAGATTTATATAGAGAATAGCGATTAGAATGAATGATTCATGAATGACGAATCAAAAAATTCTCTGAAATCATGAAAAACAGAAAGATCCCTCGGATCTAATCATATCATTCCATTATATTGACAATTTCAAAAAACTGTTCATACTATGATCATAGTATGAGGGCGATCGGGCAAGTATGCCCCCATCGTCTAGTGGTTCAGGACATCTCTCTTTCAAGGAGGCAGCGGGGATTCGACTTCCCCTGGGGGTAGGGTACTACGAAAGGAAGTTGATCATGGATTACCAATAAGCCTAAAATGGATTCTTCCTGGGTCGATGCCCGAGCGGTTAATGGGGACGGACTGTAAATTCGTTGGCAATATGTCTACGCTGGTTCAAATCCAGCTCGGCCCAATAATTCGCCAATCTACCATGAGATGGTATAACCCCCTTGTCCTTCAGAAATACCTGATACGGAGGAATAAAAAAGAATCAAATTTTCTGCTATATCCCTTATTTCTCTGGGATTGTAGTTCAATTGGTCAGAGCACCGCCCTGTCAAGGCGGAAGCTGCGGGTTCGAGCCCCGTCAGTCCCGACGGATCCAATAAATACATCAATTCATCTCTCTCTTTTCTTTTTCCATTTCACTTCTATTGTTTTTTTGAGTTTATGACTAATCGAAGTGGGGAGGTGGTCTGATGATACTTCATCAGATGATTGTACAAGGAAGACGTAGGGTAAGTTATAGAAAAGAAAGAACAGAAAAGAAATAGAAAAGAAAGAATGATAAATAAAAGAATTCTTGATTGGATCAGGAATCCAATTTTAGATTCGGTATGGATAAAAGATCTGTCTATGTTATACTATTCAATTCTCGACGATGAATTGATTTGATAGCTCAGATATTGTTATTCATGATATTGAATAGGATTCAATATCATCGCATCGAGAGGTAATTCATCCATTGAATTTACAGGCGAAAGATTTATCATCTCTATGGGATTAAATCCCGAGTTATTGCGAAGTAAAAAAAACGATGAGATTATGGAAGTAAATATTCTCGCATTTATTGCTACTGCACTGTTTATTCTAGTTCCTACTGCTTTTCTACTTATCATTTACGTAAAAACTGTCAGTCAAAATAATTAATTAATTTGAATGAAACTTGACTTCTGAGTTCTTATCAATGATTGAAGAAAAAAAAATGAAAAGGATTCCAATTTAGTGTCTTAAATGAAATGAGTGGACTAGAGTTGGCAGTATTCTATGAGATCCAATAGTATGGTAGAAAGAAATATTCGTATATTTCTTTCTACCATACTATGTAAGTGTATAAAGTTGTACTCTATAATAAACATAAACTAAAGATATATTAGATATAGAGGCTTAATATAGATCAATCTACAATATTATCTTCATATATGTCCATAGCACCCAATTCTATTTCTTTGCTACATTTACCTATTCCGATCAATCTGAAATAATCGAAAGGGAACTCTTACTCTTATGGTTATGGTTCTAATTCCTAGATTTCTTATTATTTCCAATATGAATCCCAATATCCATCGCAAGAATCAAATCAATGAAGGAAAATGGTATGGGCATATATTCATAAAATAATGTAATCTTAGCATTCCGAAAAAGGAATTGATCGAGCCATTGACAAGAGTTCTATGGGAACTTCTTCGGATTTCAAAAAGGAGTAGTAAACCTCACAGATTTTTAACGCTTGAACCATGATATGAAATGAGTCGATAAAGCATAAATCAAATTTCGAAAATAATAAAACAAGCGATAAATACAATACGCAATACGTGACTCGCCCAAGACAAGATCTTATTATGCATAGTATTTTGTTAGACAAACACTCTATCTATATCTATTTTGTTTATCATAGAAAGTGCGTATACACTTAACAGAACGACTTCCTCCTTGAAAAATAATTGAAAAAAGGGAAATAAATAAAAAATAAAAGGGGTCCGTTCTTCTTCATTGTCCATATATAATTCGGATAAGAGCCCATTTGTTGAAATAGAATAGAAAATTTAGGAAGAATTAGGTTGAAATAAATTTCGTATCATCTGTATCCCTTTTCCTTTCGAAATACAAAGATGGGAATCATTGAAATATTTGTTTGATTGGAAGAGTATTATTCATATAATACCTTATTCCACTAGAATTAGAATCCACTGGAATTTCGAAATGAAGATATTTTCATTTGAATTAAAAAGTAAAAAGGGATTTGCAGAACGATCTATAAAACAATTAATAGAGTTTGATTCCTCAACTCAATTAGTAGTATTTCTAGAGCCCACTTCTTCCCCATACTACGAGTGAAAGGGAAAATGT